ATTTCTAGTATCAATGATCAGTACCGGGGAATAGGATAGAATATAAAAAGAAGTCCGTTCAATTCAGTATAAAAAAAAGAATCTATCCATTCTATTGTGTATGAAATTTATGGTTTCGATTGGTGCAAATCCAATCACCTCAATTTAAGATGAGAAGCAATTCTCCATTGGTAGCAAATGGTTATCCATTAAGCGGAGAAAATCCTACTTAAAAATAAAAACATAAAACTTAGGCCCCTCTTGCAAGAACGGACTAACAGGGTTAGCTACTCAGCCAACTTTCATAATTAAATACCGTTACTGTGTAAGTAGATCTAATCGTGAAAGACCTATTACTGGATAATTCATGGGTAGAGCCAAAGAATGTGAACTATACAAGTTACCAATAACATTCATTAAATGAAGTAAAGGCTCCGGTGTATAGAGAAAACCTCGCCGTTTAAGAAGTAACCATATAAACGAAGGAAGCCACTATTTCTTTATCCATTTAGATTTTTTATTTATTCTATTTTGATACCTAGTAAAATTAAATTTATTATTTCGATGTCTAGAAAAAAGAAAAATAGCGGTCGGGAAGGTTATAGTAGCCAAAGTCATTGGAATTTTTAGTTTATACATTGGAAAAAAGCTTTGTTATTAATAGACTAGGAAAGGGAAAAAGAATAACTGAAAGAAAGGAAATCTATTAGTTATTCGTCAAAGTTTCATTTATTCAATGACCAGAATTAGACGGGGAAATATAGCTCGGAGACGTAGAACAAAAATTCGTTTATTTGCATCAAGCTTTCGAGGGGCTCATTCAAGACTTACTCGAACAATTACTCAACAGAAAATAAGAGCTTTGGTTTCGTCGCATAGGGATAGGGATAAGCAAAAGAGAAATTTTCGCCGTTTGTGGATCACTCGAATAAACGCAGTAATTCGTGAAATAGGGGTATCCTATAGTTATAGTAGATTAATACACGACCTATATAAGAAACAGGTGCTTCTTAATCGTAAAATACTTGCACAAATAGCTATATCAAATAAAAATTGTCTTTATATGATTTCCAATGAGATCATAAAAGAAGTAGATTGGAAAGAATCCACCGGAAGAATTTAAACGGAGTTCCCCGGAGGATGAACTCCGGGAGGGTAAAGTCAAAATAAATATGATAAAAAAAGAGTAAAACTGAATGAACACACTCAAAAAAAATCGTTATTCTTGCCCGATGCTTTTTTTCTTACGACACGATAATTCAATATATATTTTTCGAACAAAACATCAATCTGCGTTTGAGTTTGTATTTTACTTTTTTTTAGTCAAGTGAATAAAGAGTAGGCCTATTTATTTCTGGCTCGAAGACCCGCAGTTCTGGTGGTCGACTCGGTTCTTTCAAACTGTTTCTCATTATTAAGAAAAGGTAATAAAGATAAAATACGAGCTTGTTTTATAGCAATAGTAATTAATCGTTGTTGTTTCAAGGTCAATCTATTCACCCGTCTAGATAATATTTTTCCTTGTTCGCTAATAAATCGACTAATTAAACTCATGTTTCTATAATCAATTCGATCCCCTGATTGAATCGGGGGCAAACGCCTACGAAAAGATCGCTTGGATTTAAGAAAAGGCCGCTTGGATTTATCCATAGTTTGTTTAGTTTATTCCTTATCTCGAAAATACTATTTCGGTCGTATCTAAAATGAATTAGAATAAATAGGATTTGGTTTGTTTATATTTAATTATGTTATATATATAGAATATTTAACATTTAACTATGTTCTATATATAATGTTATTTTTACCCTTCCTTGGAAGGGTTACATACATGTGCTCGATTCGATCTATTTCTTTATCTCCCCATGAATCATATGTTTGTAACAAAATGGACAGAATTTTCTCAATTCCAATCGATTAGGCGTGTTGTGACGATTCTTTTCAGTAATATATCTGGAAATACCCGTCGATACCTTATTAACACCGTTTCGAACACAACCGGTACATTCCAAAATAACCGTTATTCGGACATCTTTCCCCTTGGCCATGAACCCCCTTTGTATTTTTGATTTACTCAACTCTTCTATTTTCGATCCGAAACGAAGAAGAAGGAAGGAAGGATAAATAGAAGTTATTACCTTGAAATCCAATTATGAAAAATTTCGCTGCAATCAATATACTAAAAAAATTTCTAAACTTTATTTCAAATTCAAATCACAGTATTTCATTTACATTTAATACATTTAAGGACCTTGTATAAGGTATAAGAGTCTTGTCTTAGATCTAGGCCCCGCCCTGTTTATTCTACCTCCATCCCTAGTTAATTTTTGAATTGAATAATTTATTTAATTCAAACTTGAACCCAAGTCTCGAAGCTGTTGAATACACCTTTTCTTTTTTTTTTTTTTTTCTCTTTCCTCCCTCTTATTCTAAAAGGGAAAAAAGAGAAAAAGGGGGCAAAGGGTTAGTCACAAATATTTAATTGTATCTCGACTCTCCGTTATTTGGTACCGTATCAATAACT